TCAGGTAAAGAAGTAAAAGTTTTAGCTCAACATATATGTATGTCTGTTTTAAAAGCACGAAGAGTAATTGATCAGATTCGCGGGCGTTCCTATGAGGAAACACTTATGATACTGGAACTCATGCCTTATCGAGCATCTTATCCCATTCTCAAATTGGTTTATTCTGCAGCGGCAAATGCTAATCATAATATGGGTTTGAAGGAAGCTGATTCATTCATTAGTAAAGCCGAAGCCAATAGGAGTACTATTGTGAAAAAGTTAAGACCGCGGGCTCGAGGACGTAGTTATCTGATAAAAAGACCGACATGTCATATAACAATTGTATTAAAAGATAAAGCTAAATCATTTTTAGATCAATCTAAGATTTAGATTCATATAAAAAAAAATATGGATGAAAAATAAAATAGAATAGAAAAATATGGGACAAAAAATAAATCCACTTGGTTTCAGACTTGGTACAACTCAAAGTCATCATTCCTTTTGGTTCGCACAACCAAAAAATTATTCCGGGGGCCTACAGGAAGATGCAAAAATACGGAATTGTATCAAGAACTATGTACAAAAAAAAAGGAAAATATCCTCAGGTTTCGAAGGAATTGCACGTATAACAATTAAAAAAAAAATCGATTTGATCCAAGTCATAATCTATATTGGATTCCCAAATTTATTAATAGAGGGGCAAACACGAGGAATCGAAGAATTACAGATGAATGTACAAAAGGAGTTTCATTCTGTAAACCGGAGACTCAACATTGCTATCACAAGAGTTGAAAAACCTTATGGACAACCTAATATTCTTGCAGAATATATAGCTTTACAATTAAAAAATAGAGTTTCATTTCGAAAAGCAATGAAAAAAGCTATTGAATTAACTGAACAAACAGATACAAAAGGAATTCAAGTGCAAATAGCAGGCCGTATCGACGGAAAAGAAATTGCACGTGTTGAATGGATCAGAGAGGGTAGAGTTCCCCTACAAACAATTCGCGCTAAAATTGATCATTGTTCCTATACAATTCGAACTATTTATGGAGTATTAGGTATAAAAATTTGGATATTTGTAGACGAGGAATAATCAACCTTGTCTTCCCATTCTGTCCAGTGATAAAACAAAAAATGACAAACTCTTTCATTCTTTTTTCGTTAAAAATAAAAAAATGAACAATTCTAATTCTATAAGGTTAAATATAAATTCGATTGATCATTTGGTATAATTGCTATGCTTAGTGTGTGACTCGTTAGTTTTTTCTTTATAGTTTCAAGTTGGGATTCAAAAAAAAAAAAAACAAACTGACCCCTGCTATAAACTTTGTAATTATATAAAATAAACTAATAACCAACTTATTGCTTCGTATTGTCGAGATCCCAAGAAACAGTCACTATATGAATGAGTGGATCTATCATATGGTTGTAGCAACTGAAATTCTTTAAACAAAAAATAGATCTGATTATGGGTTGTAAAGCAAAAAAAAAAATAAAGGGATGTGGATAAATGGAAGGATGATAGAAAGAAAGAACAAAAATATCAATGATATATGATTCCAATATGTATGGTCTATGAATCACGTCATAAAAGGCAGTGTGATAAAGCATCAATACTGATAATCAATACTGATAAGATAATTATAAATATAAGAATTTTAAAATGAAATAATTCAAAATAGAATAAAATAATAAAGAGCCTTCAGGTTAATAAAAACTGAGGAAATTGACTTGGGAACGAATTTTGTTGGAAGCTCCATTGCAAAGTTCGGACCTAACCATTAATGGAGAAGCTATGGGAACGACAGAACCTGTGACTGCATAGGCTTCTATTGAAAACGAATCCTAATAATTCATTGGGTGGGATGGCGGAACGGACCAAGAAAAAATTGATTTATTCTGAGAGGTTATGAATTGAACCTTCGAATGAAACAGGAAAGAGTAAATATTCGCCCGCGAAACCTCTATTTATTGGATTACAATCTTTTGTCGTAATTCGATAGAGGTAAAAAAAATAAGGAAAGGATTCGTCATGTTATAAAAATAAAAAAGAGAAACATTACATTATCTATAAAGATACATAAATGTACACACACGTCTAGCTATATTGTATATCTTGTATCTACATCTTCCTTCTTATGTATGTAAGAAATTAAATATCAATAAAAGCCATTACTTGGTGTATTATCTATTAATGTGTATCTATTAATGTGTATCTATAATATTATTTTATTGAATTTGAATCCTTTCATTCGCGAGGAGCTGGATGAGAAGAAACTCTCATGTCCGGTTCTGCAGTAGAGATGGAATTAAGAAACAACCATCGACTATAACCCCAAAAGAACCAGATTTCGTAAACAGCATAGAGGAAGAATGAAAGGAATATCTTGTCGAGGCAATCATATTTGTTTCGGCAGATACGCTCTTCAGGCACTTGAACCTGCTTGGATTACAGCTAGACAAATAGAAGCAGGGCGAAGAGCAATGACACGATATGTGCGTCGTGGTGGAAAAATATGGGTACGTATATTTCCCGACAAACCTGTTACAGTAAGACCCGCGGAAACACGTATGGGTTCGGGGAAGGGATCCCCTGAATATTGGGTATCCGTTGTTAAACGGGGTCGAATACTTTATGAAATGGGTGGAGTATCAGAAACTGTAGCTAGAGCAGCTATCTCAATAGCTGCGCGCAAAATGCCTATACGAACTCAATTTCTTATTTCAGGATAGAGATGTAGAACTAAAAAAAAAGGGGTATTGGGGATGAAAAAACAACCGCAGGTTTATTTATTTCTGGACGGACAATATTTCTTTTTTTTCTTTCATACTTTTGCATTGAAATAACAGATTGAAATAAAAATGATATGATTCAACCTCAGACCCTTTTGAATGTAGCGGATAACAGCGGAGCTCGAAAATTGATGTGTATTCGAATCATAGGAGCTGGTAATCACCGATATGCTCATATTGGTGATGTTATTGTTGCTGTAATCAAAGAAGCAGTTCCCAATATGCCTCTAGAAAGATCAGAAGTAATTAGAGCTGTAATTGTACGTACATGTAAAGAACTCAAACGTGAAAACGGTATGATAATACGATATGACGACAATGCTGCAGTTGTCATTGATCAAGAAGGAAATCCAAAAGGAACTCGAGTTTTTGGTGCGATCGCTCGAGAATTGAGACAGTTAAATTTTACTAAAATAGTTTCATTAGCTCCCGAAGTATTATAAATAGTAGTAGATGAGACTATGATATAGTATAGGGTATCTGAAATAGATCAAATAGATCAAATTAGTAGATTGTGTCTCACGTATATACTTAAAAAAAAAAAAAGAAAAAAAAGGAAACATGTTGATTATATCAAAATTAGGAGGAACCTATAATTCTAGTTCGTCATGGGTAGGGACACTATTGCCGATCTAATAACTTCTATAAGAAATGCTGACACGGATAAAAAAGGAAGGGTTCGAATAGCATCTACAAATATCACCGAAAACATTATTAAAATACTTCTACGAGAAGGTTTTATTGAAAACGTTCGGAAACATCAGGAGAGTAACAAATATTTCTTGGTTTCAACTCTGCGACATAGAAAAACCAGAAAAGGAATATATAAAACTAGAACCATTTTAAAGCGTATCAGCCGGCCCGGCTTACGAATTTATTCCAACTATCAACGAATTCCTAAGATTTTAGGTGGAATGGGAATTGTAATTCTTTCTACTTCTCGAGGTATAATAACAGATCGAGAAGCTCGACTAGAAAGAATTGGAGGAGAAATTTTGTGTTATATATGGTAATCTTCCACCTCTGGTATCCGAATTTTATCTCTAACTTCCTATTTGTAAAATAGAGAGGAAAAGTGAGTTATATAACTATTCCTCCATTAGTTGATACTTCAAGGAGGTTACCTGGAATGAAAGAACAAAAATTGATTCATGAGGGTTTAATTACTGAATCACTTCCCAACGGTATGTTCCGGGTCCGTTTAGATAATGAAGATCTAATTCTAGGATATGTTTCAGGGAGGATCCGCCGCAGTTTTATACGGATACTACCGGGAGATAGAGTAAAAATTGAAGTAAGTCGTTATGATTCAACCAGGGGACGTATAATTTATCGACTTCGCAACAAAGATTCGAATGATTAGGTTATTTTTTTAACCATGGGTATACAATTCGAAGTTCAAAAAAAATTCAAGAGACTTATTCTCTTCCAAGAAGTGGATTCAGAATTAAGGTAAGGAATAAAAAATATGAAAATAAGGGCTTCCGTTCGTAAAATTTGTGAAAAATGTCGACTGATTCGCAGGCGTGGACGAATTATAGTGATTTGTTCCAATCCGAAACATAAACAGAGACAAGGGTAATTCTTCTAAAAAAGAACTTTACTTTCAAAAAAAAAAAATATATATGTAAAAATAAGGTAAAGGATCTGTTTTAACATGAAATGGATATCTCCGTATCTTTTCTTTTTGTATATTTCTGACTCATAAATATGAGATGATAAAATATGACAAAAGCTATACCAAGAATTGGTTCACGTAGGAATGGGCGTATTGGTTCACGTAAGAATGGACGTAGAATACCAAAAGGCGTTATTCATGTTCAAGCGAGTTTCAACAATACCATTATAACTGTTACAGATGTACGAGGTCGGGTAGTTTCTTGGGCCTCCGCCGGTACTTCTGGATTCAAAGGCACAAGAAGAGGAACACCTTATGCTGCTCAAGCCACAGCGGTAAATGCTATTCGTACAGTGGTTGATCAGGGTATGCAACGAGCAGAAGTTATGATAAAGGGTCCTGGTCTCGGAAGAGATGCAGCATTACGAGCCATTCGTAGAAGTGGTATATTATTAAGCTTCGTACGTGATGTAACACCTATGCCACATAATGGATGTCGACCTCCTAAAAAAAGACGTGTGTAGAAATAAGAATTAAACCGATTTCAAGAGAAATAAATGATCAAATAATAATACTAGTATAGTATGGTTCGAGAGGAAGTAGCAGG